TAATAAATACCTGTACCCTAAACCGACACAGGTAGGTAGGTAGAGTATACCAAAGGGCGCGAGATAACTCTCTCTAAGGAACTCGGCAAAATAACCCCGTAACTTCGGGAGAAGGGGTACCTAATAGGTTGCAATAACAAGGTCCAAGCGACTGTTTACCAAAAACACAGGTCTCCGCTAAGTTGTAAAACAACGTATGGGGGCTGACGCCTGCCCAGTGCCGGAAGGTTAAAGAAGTTGGTTAGTCTCAGACAACGCTAATAACTGAAGCCCCGGTGAACGGCGGCCGTAACTATAACGGTCCTAAGGTAGCGAAATTCCTTGTCGGGTAAGTTCCGACCCGCACGAAAGGCGTAACGATTTGGACACTGTCTCAGAGAGAGACTCGGCGAAATAGACCTGTCTGTGAAGATGCGGACTACCTGCACCAGGACAGAAAGACCCTATGAAGCTTTACTGTAACTTGAAATTGACTTTGGGTTTTATTTGCGCAGCATAGGTGGGAGACTAAGATGTTTATCTTTCGGGATAAACTGAGTCATCCGTGAGATACCACTCTAGTAAAACTAAAATTCTAACTTTGTACTGTTAGCCAGTCAGGGGACAGTTTCAGGCGGGCAGTTTGACTGGGGCGGTCGCCTCCTAAAAGGTAACGGAGGCGTACAAAGGTTTTCTCAGATCGGTCAGAAATCGATCGAAGAGTGTAAAGGCATAAGAAAGCTTGACTGTGAGACTTACAGGTCGAACAGAGACGAAAGTCGGTCTTAGTGATCTGGCGATATTGAGTGGAAAAGTCGTCACTCAACGGATAAAAGTTACTCTAGGGATAACAGGCTGATCTCCCCCAAGAGTTCACATCGACGGGGAGGTTTGGCACCTCGATGTCGGCTCATCGCATCCTGGGGCGGTAGTACGTCCCAAGGGTTGGGCTGTTCGCCCATGAAAGCGGTACGTGAGCTGGGTTCAGAACGTCGTGAGACAGTTCGGTCCATATCCGGTGTAGGCGTTAGAGTATTGAGAGGATTCTTTTTTAGTACGAGAGGACCGAGAAGAACATACCGCTGGTGTACCAGTTATTATTCCAATAGTAAACGCTGGGTAGCTACGTATGGAAAGGATAACCGCTGAAAGCATCTAAGTGGGAAGCCCACCTCAAGATGAGTACTCTCATTGTATTAACAAGGAAGATCACGGTAAGACGAACCGTTATATTACTTTTCTCTATTGACTAAAGACTAATAAATAAATTTTAGTTCTAATATAGAGTAATAAGTGAGCTTAATAAATTAATATTATTAAGATAAATAGGCATTAAGTAAAAGTATAGTAATATATTCAGCTGAGATGTACTAATAGATCGAGGACTTGACCTTTTTCTTAGCTTTAGAAATTTTTATCTTGGTGTTTAAAGTATAGTGGAACCACATTGATCCATCTCGAACTCAAAAGTGAAACATTATAACAGCGACAATACTAAAGAGGGGGCTCTTTGGAAAGATAGCTTATGCCAAGATTTTTAAGTCAATTATTTTGTTAACAAGAAATTTGAAATATCTATTTTACTCTTAGACTTACTACACTTTAATGGAGTACGCAATTATTGAAGCTAGTGGCCGTCAATTTTGGATTGAACCAAAAAAATTTGTTGAGTTTAATCGTCTATTACTGCATATTGGTAGTACTATTATTTTAAAACGAATACTATTCGTAAAAAAAACAATTGTTAAAGATGTAGAAGTTCCTTCTACATCGTTAATCAAACGAATAAAAAAAACAACAACATTTGTAGGGCAACCATATATAACAAATATCTTTATTAAAGGTATTATTAGTAAACATTTTTTAGGTCCCAAAATTTTAGTTTTTAAAATGAAACCAAAAAAAAAATACCGCAAAAAATTTGGCCATAGACAAAAATTGACTCGACTTTTTATAAGTGAGATTACAGAGTCTAAAGAATAAAAAACTTTTTTATGTTGATTAGTTCTAATTAATATTTAATTAATATTAATCTTATCTATATTTTAATTGGAGTATTAAGACTTGTGTCTATTGGATTATTTGGAAATAAACTCGGAATGACGCAGATCTTCAATGAAGAAGGTTCAGCTTTGCCTGTCACTGTAATTCGTGTTGGCCCTTGTTTAATTACGCAAATCAAGAATCTTAAAACTGATGGTTATAACGCAGTACAAATTGGCTATTCAAAAGTTAAGCCAAAGAATATAAAAAAATCACAATTATGCCATTTCCAAAAATCTGGGTTACCTGCTTTTTCCCATTTATGTGAATATAAAAATTTAGAGATTCAAGATTACCTTTTAGGTCAAGAAATAACTGTTGATATTTTTAAAATGGGTCAACTAGTAAACGTTACAGGTAAATCTGTAGGGAAAGGTTATAGTGGTAATCAAAAAAGACATAAATTTAAACGTGGCCCTATGACCCATGGATCAAAAAATCATAGAGCTCCTGGCTCCATCGGTCCAGGAACGACACCTGGCCGAGTATTTCCTGGTAAACTAATGTCAGGACAATTAGGAAATAAGCAAATTACAATTTCGAAATTAGAAATTTTGGGGATTAATTTAAACGAGAACCTTCTAGTCTTAAAAGGTAATGTCCCAGGTAAGCCCGGGAACTTATTAAAAGTAACCTTATCTTAATTTTGTAGTTTTTGTTATAACTATACCAAATTGTATAAAATAGTACTTGAATTATTGATCCAATTTTATTTTAGAATTTATGATATTTCAATCAGATTTATTAAGTACAAAAACAAAAAAAATGAATTTTCCAGAGCAACAGACTTCATCAGTTCTTTTAACTTTTCCAGTTAACTCCTTCAAAACTAAAGAAATTGGAGAGCCTGTTGAATTTAGTTTAAAAACGAAAAATTTAGGTACAAAAATAAATTATGTAATTCATCGGGCATATATTACACAGCGATATAATCAGAGACATGGAAGTGCAAATACATTAACACGAGCAGAAGTACGTGGAGGAGGAAGAAAGCCTTGGCGTCAAAAAGGTACTGGACGAGCACGAGCTGGTTCTAATCGCTCACCTTTGTGGAGAGGAGGTGGGGTCTCATTTGGTCCAAAATCAAAAGTGTATTTAAATAAAATTAATCGAAAAGAGTGGCGTCTTGCTTTAAGGAGTTTATTAGTCCAAAAGCATAAAGATATTACTATTTTAGAAGATATTGGAAGTGCTTATCAAGATAATAAGACTAATACTTTTATACAAAATTTTGCAAAATTTGGGATTAAGTTTAATCAGAAAACCTTAATTATCATAGACTCAGAAATTAAGGCTTTACAGAAAATTACAAAAAATATAAAAACAATTAAAGTATTACCAGCAAATAGGTTAAATATAAAAGAAGTTATTTATTCAAAACAATTATTTATAACTAAAGATAGTTTAAAATTAATCCAGGAAACTTATAATGGCTAAAATCAACTTTAGTACAAGCCTTGACTTAATTAAACAACCACTGACTACTCTTAAAACCTCTCAACTTTTTGAGAAAAATCAATATACATTTTTAGTAGATCCGAAATTAGATAAACCTACGATTAAAAAAGCAATTGAATTTTTATTCAGTGTAAAAATTATTAAAATCAATACTTGTAACCTTCCCAAAAAAACTCGACGTGTTGGTCAATTACGAGGAATTCGTCCCCGTTATAAAAAAGTTGTTGTAAAGTTAGCAAAAGAAAATACTATTGACTTTTTTTCAAGTGATTCAATTATTGTTTAATCTAATTTATTAAAAAATAACCAGAAAAAGGACAACTTATGGCTATTCGTTTTTGTAAAGTTTATACTCCTGGGACAAGAAATACTATTCTTTCTTCCTTTAAAGAAATTACTAAACCTTCATCAGAAAAAAAGTTAACTAAAAAAAATCATAGGAAAAAAGGTCGAAACAATCAAGGACTCATTACAAGTCGACATCATGGAGGGGGTCATAAAAAGTTATATCGGCTGATTGATTTTAAACGAAGAAAGCATAATATTGTTGGTTTTGTGGCATCAATTGAATATGACCCAAACCGTAATGCTCGAATTGCTTTAATTAATTATAGGGACGGGCAGAAAAGTTATATTATTTGTCCCGAAGAAGTTAGAATTGGTAGTCGAATAATGTCAGGTCCGACTGCTCCACTAGAGATTGGAAATGCTCTACCTTTAGACAAAATACCATTAGGTACTTCAGTCCATAATATAGAGTTGTCATACAATAAAGGAGGACAAATTGTTCGCGCTGCAGGTACTTTTGCTCGAATATTGGCAAAAGAAAATGATTATGTCACTTTACGTCTTCCTTCCAAAGAAATTAGGCTTGTGCATAGAACTTGTTATGCTACTATTGGTATTGTAAGTAATCGTGATAATAACAACATTAGATTGGGAAAAGCTGGGCGTAAACGTTGGCTTGGTGTTCGCCCAACTGTGCGAGGTTCCGTTATGAATCCATGTGATCATCCGCATGGTGGAGGAGAAGGTCGAGCAACTATAGGTCGACCAAAAGCTTATACCCCTTGGGGTAAACCAGCTCTTGGTGTTAAAACAAGAAAAAAAGAACGTTACAGTGATATTTTTATAGTACGTTCACGAAAATAAGAATAAATATTTTTTTATTAGAAAATAAAGTTATGGCACGATCTTATCGAAAAGGTCCTTTTGTTGCTTATCATTTGTTACAAAAAATTGACGAATTAAATAAAACGAAGAAAAAAGTTGTTGTTAAAACTTGGTCAAGATCATCTACCATTATTCCTGCTATGATAGGCCATACTATCGCTATTTATAATGGTAAAAAGCATTTCCCCCTTTTTATTTCAGAGCAAATTATTGGACATAAATTAGGTGAATTTATTCCTACCCATAATTTCCGCTCCCACATAAAAAGTAGCGATCGTCGACTAAAAAAATCAAAAAATTAAATTAAAATCTTTTTACTTATTTTTTAATCTTATTAAGGGTAACCCTTTTCAACAATGGTAAAAGCTATTAATAAATATATTCGAATTTCATCAACTAAAGTACGTAAAGTTTTGGACCAAATTCGTGGTCGTTCTTACTTAGAAGCTTTAACGTTATTAAAATTTTTACCCTATAAGGCTTGTGGGCCTGTTTGGCAAGTTTTAAATTCTGCTGCATCAAATGCTGAAAAAAATAATGGCTTAAACAAAGAAAATTTAAAAATTAAAGCAATTTTTGCAGATCAAGGTCCAGTTTTAAAAAGATTTCGACCACGCGCCCAAGGAAGAGGCTTTCAAATCCGAAAGCCTACTTGTCATATTACCGTAATTTTAGAACAAATAATATAGGTTATTTACATTAATAATAGTATGGGACATAAAACACATCCTTTAGGTTTCCGTTTAGGAATTTTAAATCCAGATCAATCCTTTTGGTATAGCTCACCAAATTCTTATACCCTTAATCTTAAAGAGGATTATGAAATAAGAAAGTTAATTTTTAAATTAATCCTAACAAATAATTCAACCTCGTCTGGGGTAACTAATATTATTATTAAACGTAGCGAGAGGAAAAAAAAAATTTATATTGAAATTAAATCAGTTGCTCCAGAACAAATTGTTGGTGAATCTGGTTCAAGGTTGCGTAAACTAGATAAAAAAATTAGCTCCTTAGTTGAACCTAAAACAATTTTAATCAATATAATTAAAATAACAAAACCATATACAGAAGCAACATTATTAGTTGATGTCTTAATATTTAATCTTCAAAAACGTATATCTTTTAGAAAATGTATACGAAAAATCCTTGAGCGTTATAGAATAGAAAATGAACTTAATGGTATTAAGATTCAAATTGCAGGGCGCTTAAATGGCGCCGAAATTGCAAGGACCGAATGGGTTCGTGAAGGACGAGTACCTCTCCAAACTTTACGAGCAGATATTGATTATTGTTATAAAACGGCGCAAACAAGTTATGGGATTCTTGGAATTAAAATATGGATTTTTAAAACAGAAATTTTAACTAAAAATTTATCTTAAAATAGTAAGTAATTGATAAAATGTTGAGTCCTAAGAAAACAAAATTTAAGAAACAACAACGTGGACGATTAAAGGGAAAAGCTTCTAGCGGTAATACTATTAACTTTGGTGATTATGCTATTCAAGCTTTAGAACCAACTTGGTTAACATCACGACAAATTGAAGCAACGAGAAGAACAATCACAAGATATACTAAACGTGGTGGTAAGCTTTGGATTACAGTTTTCCCCGACAAACCTATCACAGCCCGAGCTGCTGAGTCTAGAATGGGTTCAGGAAAAGGAGCTTTAGATTATTGGGTAGCTAAAGTTAAACCTGGCACAATATTATTTGAATTAAGTGGAGTAAACCCTACTCTTGCTAAAGAAGCCATGAAAATAGCTTCTTATAAGTTACCAATTAAAACAAAATTTATTACAAAACAAAAAATAGATTAGTTAAATTATGGTTTTTCCAAAAATAGAAGATGTTAAAGATTTAAATTTGCAAGAATTAGAGAATGAGATTTTATCTTTGAAAAAACAACTTTTTAAACTACGCTTTTGTCAAGCAACAAAAGAAACATTTAAACCGCATGAATTTAAACATAAAAAACATCGATTAGCCCAACTTTTTTTATTAAAAAAAGAATTAGAAAAGAAAGAAAATAATCTTGTATATATATGAAAAAACAACAAAGAGTTGGAATTATTATAAGCAATAAAATGCAAAAAAGTGTTGTTGTAGCCATAGAATATAGATATAAACATAAAATTTATTCCAAGATAATTGTTAAAACAAAACGCTACTTAGCTCATGATGAATTAAATAATTGTAATATAGGTGATGAAGTTTTAGTAGAAGCGAGTCGCCCTTTAAGTAAAAAAAAGCGTTGGGTTGTACGAGAAATATTAAATAAAGCTGAATTAATTGAAAATAATATATTCCCTGAAGAATTAAACAAGTAATTATGTAATTTATGATACAAGCTCAAACTTTTTTAACGGTAGCTGATAATACGGGTGCGAAAAAAATTATGTGTATTAGGGTTTTAGGTGGCAGACGTCAATATGCTACATTAGGTGATATTATCATTGGTGTTGTGAAAGAAGCACTCCCGAATATGGCAACTAAACGATCTGAAATTGTAAAAGCTGTAGTTATTCGGACAAAAAAAACTGTTTCACGAAAAGATGGAACAAATATACGTTTTGATGATAATGCTGCTGTTATAATTAATAATGATAAAAATCCAAAAGGCACAAGAATATTTGGTCCTATAGCAAGAGAAATTAGGGATAAAGATTTTACTAAAATTGTTTCGTTAGCTCCTGAGGTGATTTAAATGATAAATAAGCGTAAGAGTTCAACCCAACAAAATTTTCATATTAAGCTTGGAGAAAAGGTAAAAGTTATTTCTGGTCAAGAAAAGGGGAAAATAGGTTTAATTAAGAAAATTATACGTGCAAAAAGTAAAGTTATTGTTGAAGGTATCAATATTAGATTCAAGCATAGCAAAAGTACTAGACCAGGGCAAGTTGGTGAAATTAAACGGATAGAATTCCCTATCCATAGTTCAAATGTATCAAAATATAAGGAGTAATCTGTAATGCGAAATCATAGTGAGATTCAATTACAAAACTTAAAGAATCTTTATAAAAAGTCCATTCAACCACAATTACAAGAACAATTTAATTATCGTAATATTCATCAAGTACCTAAACTCGTAAAAATCCAAATAAATCGAGGTTTAGGATTGGAAGGTCAAAATAATAAGTTATTACAAAAATCAGTTGATGAAATTCGTTTGATTACTGGACAACAACCGGTTTTAACTAAAGCAAAAAAATCTATTGCAGGATTTAAAGTCCGTGAGCATATGACTTTAGGGATTACTGTGACTCTTCGTCAAACTAAAATGTATACGTTTTTAGAGAAATTAATTCACCTCGTTTTACCAAGAATTCGAGATTTTCGAGGGTTAAGCACAAAAAATTTTGATCGAAATGGTAATTATCATTTCGGCTTACAAGAACAATTGGTATTTCCAGAAATTAGTTACGAAAACGTGGATCAAATTAGAGGATTAAATATATCGATTGTTACAACAGCAAAAACACAGGCAGAGGGAATTGCGCTTTTAAAAGAATTTGGTTTTCCATTAATAGAATAGATATCCATTAATAGAATAAATAATAGAGGGTTAAATCAAGAATGACAACGGATATAATTGCTGATATGTTAACACGAATTCGAAATGCTAATCTAGTCCGTCATAGACTTGTTCAAGTTATTAAAACTAATTTAACAATTTCGGTTACCCAAATTTTAAAAGAAGAAGGGTATATTGCAGATTACGAAGAAATAGAGCTTTCAAAAAAGTCATATTTATTATTATCATTAAAATATTATAATCAAAAGAGACAGCCAATTATAACAGGTTTAAAAAGAGTAAGTAAACCTGGTTTAAGAATTTATGTAAATAAGAATAATTTGCCAATAGTTATAAATAATTTAGGAATCGCAATATTATCGACTTCAAAAGGAATTTTGACAAATAATAAAGCAAAAAAATTGGGAGTCGGCGGAGAAGTTTTATGTTATATTTGGTGATATAAGGTGAAATCTATATGTCAAGAATAGGAAAATTGCCAATAGCAATACCAGAAAATGTTGAAGTAGAAGTAAAGGAACAAATTATTAATATTACTGGCCCTCATGGGAAGCTTGTTCGTGAAATTTCAAGCACAATCTCGATTCAATTAGCGAATAATTTTCTTACATTAAAAAAAAGAGATAATAGTCGATTTACAAATCAATTATATGGTTTATCCAGAACCCTGATTAATAATATGATAATTGGAGTTTCAAAAAAATTTGATAAAACTTTAATGCTTGAAGGGGTTGGATATCGTGCGCAAATTGTAAATAAAGATTTAGTTTTAAATTTAGGGTTTAGCCACCCTGTTCTACTTTTAATACCCGACGGGATTGAAGTTGTTCTCGAAAAAAATGGCATTATAATTATAAGAGGTTTTGATAAAGAGCTCGTTGGTCAATTTGCAGCAACAATAAAGAGCAAACGTCCACCAGAACCATATAAAGGTAAAGGAATCTTATTTAAAGGTGAAATTATTAAGCGTAAAGTAGGTAAATCAGGTAAATAATATCTATGGGAAAACGAGATAAAAAAATAATTAAAGGGACCGGAAGTAAGCCACGTTTAGCAGTCTATAGATCAAATAATCATATTTATGCACAAGTTATTGATGACTCTTGTTCAAAAACAATGTTGAGTTGTTCAACATTAGATGTTCAAATAAAAATAAAGTGTCAAAAAACAGCAAATAAAATTGCTTCTAAGATGGTAGGTGAGATTATTGGAACAAAATTATTAGAAAAAGATATTCAAGAAATTATATTTGATCGAGGAAAACGTCCTTATCATGGACGAATAAAAGAACTTGCTGAAGGAGCTCGATTTGTTGGCGTTAAATTTTAAAGTATTTTGAAGATTAGTATTCTTATATTATTATTATATAGTTTTATGGTATCAGCTACTAAGCCTTATAGACCATGGGAAAAACGGGTTGTAAAAGTTTCTCGGGTTTCGAAAGTAGTGAAAGGTGGTAAAAAAATAAGTTTCCGAGCGACTGTTGTTATTGGGGATAAAAAAAATAAAGTGGGTGTTGGAATGGGAAAAGCTGTTGAAGTTAGTAATGCCATAAAGAAGGCAGAAACAAATGCTAAAAAAAATGTAATAACGATTACAGTAGAGAGTGGTCAAACTATTTCCCACTCTATTTTAGGAGCGGCTGGAGGCTCAAAAGTTTTTATCAGACCAGCTGTTCCTGGCACAGGGGTTATTGCTGGAGGTTCTGTTCGAAGTGTATTAGAATTAGCCGGTATTAAAAATATTTTATCTAAGCAATTAGGTTCAAATAATGCATTAAACAATGCTAGAGCTACTATCAATGGTTTACGAAATTTAAATACAAAGGCAGAAGTCATTAAAAAACGTCAAATTTCAGTTGAGCATCTATTAGGAAAATGATTTTAGATATGAAAAACTTTTTTAAGTCTTAATAATAAATCTTTTGTATGACTTTACAAGGAAAACTTAAAAGTCCAACTTCATTCCGTCAGCGTTTTTTATTAACCTTAAGCTTACTTACTTTAGTTCGAATTGGGAGTTTTATTCCACTACCATATATAGATCTAAAAACTATTTCTTCGCCGATCTTGAGTTCTAAAAATTCAGCAACAGCAGTAACAACAATATTAAATACTTTTTCGGGTGGTGGTACCTCATCAATTAGTATTTTTAGTCTTGGAATTTTACCGAATATAAATGCGTCAATAATTATACAACTTTTAACAACAGTAAGCCCTACTCTTTTAAAATTACAAAAAGAGGAAGGGGAGTTTGGAAGACGTAAACTTACTGACTATACAAGATACCTAACATTTTTTTGTGCGGTTCTTGAAAGTATTTTTACAACATTTAGCTTTCGAGAATTAATATTTGATTGGAATTTATTAGTTATAGTACAAATAAGTTCATTTTTAATTGCTGGATCAATGATAATCTTATGGTTTAGTGAGCTAATAACAAAAGAAGGTATTGGGAATGGGTCTTCAATACTTATTTGTTTTAATATTGTTTCAAATTTCCCAGATCAACTAAAGTCATTAGGGTTAAATTTAGTAAACCAAAATATTGTGATTACTAGTTTTATTGGAAGTTTATTCTTATTCACAACAATTGGATGTATCTATATTAATGAGGCTATGGTTAAAATACCATTAATTTCCGCGAGTCAATTATTACGAAAGGTTAGTAAAACTTCTTTGTGGAATAATAGTTATTTACCCTTAAGAGTAAACCAAGCAGGGGTTATGCCGTTAGTTTTTACTTCATCCATTATGGTAATTCTCTCTTCATTTAGTCGATTTCTTTATCTTGAATTGAGTAATAATAAATTTTTCTCAGTTTTATCGATATCTGAAAATTCAATTTTACTATTTGGAAAATTTTTTTATTGGTTAGGCTTTGGTTTGCTCGTTTTTTTTTTTACTACTTTCTATTCGAAAATATTATTAGATCCAAAGGATATTGCTGAAGAGTTTCGGAAAAATTCTGTTTCAATTAAAGGAATAAATCCAGGGATTGCAACACGTAATTATTTAGCAACTACGATTAAACAATTAACAAAGATAAACGCTACCTTTTTAATTTTCATTTTAATTTTGTTAAATGGGTCCGAATATATTTTACCAATAAATAATTTAAATTTACGAGGTTTTGGGTTGACCTCTCAACTTATTTTAGTTAATGTTTTAATTGATACATTTAGAAAGGTTCAGAGTTTATTAAAGGCTGAAGATGTTTTATAAAACTAAATAAAGAAAATTAAAAAAAAGTAATTATTATGAAAGTTCGACCATCAGTTAAAAAAATGTGTGCCAAGTGTCGAATAATTCGACGCCATGGGCGAGTACAAATTATTTGCATCAATTTAAAGCATAAACAAAGACAAGGTTAAATTTAGAAAGGAGATTATTTATGGTTAGATTGAGAGGTGTTGACTTAGCAAAAGAAAAAAAAGTTAAATATGCTTTAACATCTATTTATGGTATTGGAGTTTCACGTGCGGAGAACATTTTGGAAAAATGTGGCTTGAGTTATATAGAAGGAAAAGGTCTTCGAGTAAAAGATTTATCTGATGATGATATTAGTAATCTTCGTAAAGTTGTTGAAAAAGATTATCAACTAGAATCTGACTTAGTACGCTTGAATCAATTAAACTTAAAACGATTAATGGAAAATGGGTGTATTAAAGGTCGTCGTCACCGTGCTGGGTTACCTGTTCGAGGACAACGAACACGCACAAATTCAAGAACAAAAAGAAAAGCAATAAAATCTGTTACAATGAAAAAGAAATAATAACCTGTTCTAAAAAAAATAGAAAATTTAGAAATGAAAAAAAAAAAGAAAAAACCAAAAAATCTAAAAGGTTTTACAGGTACTATGCATGTTCATGCGACCTTTAATAATACAATCGTAACGATAAGTGATGCAAATGGTGATACTATTTCTTGGGCGTCAGCTGGTACAGTAAATTTTAAAGGCTCACGAAAAGGGACACCTTTTGCTTCACAAAAAGCAGCAGAACAAGCAATTTTAAAAGCTTACGATGATTATAATGTAAAAAAAGTAAATGTTATTTTGAAGGGATCTGGTCCCGGACGCGAACCTTGTATTCGAGCTGTACATCAAAAGGGAATTAGAGTTTTATCTATAGAAGATATTACAGCTATACCACATAATGGTTGTCGTCCACCTAAGCGTAGAAGAATTTAAAAAATTAATTTTTACTGTTAATAATTTTTCAAAATGGTTAAGATAATTTTTATATAATGAATTCTTTGAAAGATTATGCCTAAAAAATGCATATGCCGTGAATTAAGCCTTTCAAACCCAACAGAGTTCTATGGACATTTTGTTTTTACTTCCTTAGACCATGCAGAAGGTATAACACTCGGTAATATGGTTCGACGTACATTATTATCAAATTTACCAGGATCAAAAATTGTTGGGGTTAAAATCTCAAACGTAAACCATGAATTTTCTGATGTGGAGGGTATTCGAGAAGATATTCTTGAAATTTTTTTAAATTTAAAAGAAGTTATTATCAAAAATCCTTTAAACTACCGTGTTTGTTACGGAAAAGTCAAAATTCAAGGACCAGCTATAGTTACTGCTGGTTTAATCTTGCTACCAAATGATGTTTTAATACTTAATCCTCAACAATATTTGTTCACAATCTCTGAACAAATTTTTGTTGAATTAGAAGTAAAGATAGAATGTGGAAAATCATATATTTTAGCTACGGAACGTAAATTAGATAACCTAGGTGAATTCTTTCCTATTGATGCAAATTTTACACCTATATTAAATGTCGAATACCATATTCAACCTGTTCTCGACTATGTCGAGAAAAGTCGCGAAGAATTACATATGATCATTTCAACTAACGGAACCTTATTACCTCAAGAGGCCCTTCTAATAGCTACGAATAACTTATCTCAATTAATACTTGGCTGTCGAGATATAGAACTAATGAATTTGGAAACAAAATTTGTACAAACGCGACAATCAAATGTCAAAGATAAATTAATTGAAGATATATTAAAAAAAGAAAAAAGGACCGATAAAAATTTTGAGGATTTGCTGTTAACAAATGTTCTAAATGGGGAAAAGCCTGAAAAATATTTTCAACAAAGTTCAGATATAAATCAGAGTAAAAAAAGAAAAAGTAATCTAATAAAAAAGAAAAAAAAACAGATCAAATTAGAATCTAAATCTAATTCTTTATTTGAGGATAACCATAAACCAGAAATATATGATAATAATAAACAGAAAAGTTTAAGCAAAAAAAATAATTTGCTCGGAAATATTTTAAAAAAAGAAGAACAAGGTGTAAGACTAAATTCTGAACATGGAAGAAAATTTTTATTAGGAGATAAATATTTAACTAATCAACCTAACGTTTCCGAGAAAAACGGAGATACGCATATAATACAGACTGCAACAAAAACTTTAGATTTAAGAGGTATAGATATTGAAATAACCTGTCTTCCAAATCGTATATTAACAACATTAAAAAAAGCAAAAATTAATGTTATGGCAGATTTACTAAAATATTCTACCCTTGAATTACAAAAAATCAAGGGTTTAGGTCCTGTATCAGTAAAAAAGATTAAAGATCAAGTTGAATTATTCTTTGAAGCAATCTCACTTTGATAAAAATATCCTTTATATCAACATAATAAATTTTAAATATTTTACTTCTTACTAGTCTTAAATTAAACTTATCATGAAAAATACTTTTATCCCTTCACAAACAATATTACACCCAGGTAGAAAAGAAAAATGGTACATTGTTGATGCTAAAAATAAATGTTTAGGTAGAGTCGCTACCAAAATAACTAATTTGTTGCGAGGGAAAAATAAGATTACTTTTACACCTTCACAAAATATTGGAGACTATATCATTATTATAAACGCAGAGCAAGTTAAAGTTACTGGAAATAAATTTACTCAAAAAACCTATTTTCGTCATTCTGGACGTCCTGGAGGCCAGACAATAGAAAATTTTGAAACTTTACAATCAAGATTACCGGAAAGGGTTTTTGAAAAAGCTATTAAAGGGATGTTACCCAAAAACCGTCTTGGTCGAAAATTATTTACCAAATTAAAGGTGTATAGCGGACCTAATCATCCGCATAGTGCCCAAAAGCCTCAGTTTATAGAGTTATAGCATTAAAATTAACTAATAAAATATTATGACTAATAGTAATATTACCCTCTTAGAAGATTTTTCAATCTACGGGATTGGGAAAAAAAAAGAATCCACGGCTGTAGTATACTTAATTCCACTTTCTAGTATGACTCCAAATGTCAAAGTTGAAATAAATGGTCGTTTAGGTGAAGATTATTTTCAGCAAAATTTTACCTATTTAACGACTATATTAGCACCTTTTAAAGCTATCAAATTAAAAGTAAAATATAATATTATTGCTAAGGTCAAAGGTGGTGGGTTAACAGGGCAAGCTGAATCGATCAAATTAGCAATTGCAAGAGCTCTTTGTAAAATTGACCGACATAATTTTAGACCTCTTTTAAAAGTAAATGGACTTCTAACAAGAGATGCTCGTGTGAAGGAAAGACGTAAATACGGTCTTAAAAAAGCTAGGAAATCTTCGCAATATTCAAAACGTTAATTTTTTTATATTAAGCTTTTAACTCTATGCCTAAAAAGAATTTACACCCAAAATGGTTTTCTGAAAGTAAAGTTTACTATGATGGTCAATTAATTATGATTGTTGGTTCCACGAAACCTGAATTAAATGTTGATATTTGGTCAGGCAACCACCCTTTTTATACAGGTTCACAAAGAATAATTGATACAGAAGGTCGTGTGGAAAGATTTTTAAAAAAATATGGTATGGAAAGTTAAACATTACTTATTAATATTTATATATATACTTTAAAGATTTGTTTCTTAAAAAATAAAAATATGCCAACTATACAACAATTGATCCGAGTACGTCGGAAAAAAATACAAGCACGAGGTAAATCACCAGCATTGAAAAATTGCCCTCAACGCCGAGGTGTTTGTACTAGAGTTCATACAATAACACCAAAAAAGCCTAATTCGGCAATAAGAAAAGTCGCTAGGGTTCGATTAACTTCTGGCTTTGAAGTTACGGCTTATATCCCAGGGATTGGACATAATTTACAAGAGCATTCCGTTGTTTTAATTCGTGGAGGTCGAGTAAAAGATCTACCTGGAGTTCGTTACCATATTATTAGAGGAACATTAGATACTGTTGGAGTAAAAGATCGTCGACAAGGGCGCTCAAAATATGGGATGAAAAAACCAGTAAAATAATAAAATAGAGAATAGTTAATTTATGTCACGTCGAATAAATAAAAAAAGAAAGTTTCCTATAGCTGATCCTTTATATGATAGTTATTTAGTAAATTTAATGATTTTAAAAATTTTAAAAAGTGGTAAAAAGCGAGTAGCTCAGAATATACTTTATGAATCATTTACTATTATTAAAAGAAAAACAAAAACTCATCCACTCAAGATTTTTGAAAAAGCTATTAAAAATGTGAGTCCTTCTGTTAAAATTCAAGCAAAACGTGTAGGAGGATCAACATACCAAGTACCTAGTGAAGTTAAAAAATTTCGGGGAATCAATTTAGGGCTCTCGTGGATTTTAAAATATGCGAAAACACGTTCAGGTAAAACTATAGCCATAAAATTAGCTAATGAAATTGTCGAAGCTTCAAAGGGCTTTGGAAATTCAATACGGAAAAAAGAAGAAACACATAGGATGGCAAGATCAAATAAAGCTTTTGCTCACTTCCGTCGATAATTCTTTTTGTAATAAAACTGATCATTCATCGCCAAAAGTAAAAAATTAAACAAACCTATCTACGATTATATAAATTTATGGCACGTGAAAAATTCGATCGTACGAAACCACACCTAAATATTGGAACAATTGGACATGTAGATCATGGTAAAACAACATTAACAGCAGCAATTACTGCTGTATTATCTTTAGTTGGTGATTCCACAGCTAAAAAATATGAAGATATTGACGCTGCACCTGAGGAACGTGCTCGTGGTATTACGATAAACACTGCCCATGTTGAATATGAAACAGAAGTTCGTCATTATGCCCATGTAGATTGCCCAGGTCACGCTGATTATGTTAAAAATATGATTACTGGTGCAGCACAAATGGATGGAGCAATTTTAGTTGTTTCTGCTGCTGATGGTCCTATGCCACAAACACGTGAGCATATTTTATTATCAAAACAAGTTGGTGTTCCTCATATTGTTGTCTTTTTAAATAAAGAAGATCAAGTAGACGATGTAGAGTTAATTGAATTGGTTGAATTAGAGGTTCGAGAATTACTCTCTAATTACGATTTTCCAGGCGATGATATACCAATTGTAGCAGGTTCTGCTTTGCAAGCCTTAGATGCAATAGCTAATGAACCTAATATAAAAAAAGGAGAAAATAAATGGGTAGATAAAATTTATAATTTAATGGAATCTGTTGATAATTATATTCCTACACCAGTCCGTGATATCGATAAAGCATTTTTAATGGCTATTGAAGATGTCTTTTCGATAACAGGAAGAGGTACGGTAGCCACTGGAAAAATCGATCGAGGAATTATAAAAGTAGGTGAGACTGTAGAACTTGTTGGGTTAGGAGATACTAAATCTACAACTGTAACTGGAGTGGAAATGTTCCAGAAAACTTTAGATGAAGGTGTTGCTGGTGATAATGTAGGGATTTTATTACGTGGGTTACAAAAAAATGAAATCCAACGTGGTATGGTTTTATCCAAACCAGGTACAATCACCCCTCATAATAAGTTTGAGTCTGAGGTTTATATTTTAACAAAAGAAGAAGGTGGTCGTCATACTCCCTTTTTTACTGGGTATAGACCTCAATTTTATGTAAGAACAACAGATGTTACTGGTCAGATTTTACAGTTTACTGCTGATGATGGGTCAAAATCTGTTATGGTTATGCCTGGTGACCGTATTAAGATGACTGCAGGATTAATTTCCTTAATCGCTATCGAAGAAGGTATGCGATTTGCTATTAGAGAAGGTGGTCGTACTATTGGTGCAGGTGTTGTTTCAAAAATTATAGAATAAAAAATATTTTATGTCAGACAAAAAATTACGTATTATTTTACAATCATTTAACCATAAGATTTTAAATGAATCGTGTAATAAAATAATCAATTTAATATCTCAGGAAGAACTACCCATCAAATTCTGGGGACCAATTTCTTTACCTACAACAAAACGGTCTTATTGTGTTTTGCGATCCCCACATGTAAATAAAGATTCTCGAGAGCAATTTGAAATTCGTCGATATAAAAAAATTATTGATGTTTCTCCTAGTTCTAAAGAACTAGTAAAAGTATTATTTTTATTGGATATTCCTCCTGGAGTTTCTAGTAAATTGTTTCAACAAAAATAATTATTTATAAATTTTTTTTTAAAATTACTTTAGGTCACTATATATAATATCTTATTATTCTTCAGTAAGTAATTCTTCTACTTTAAAATTAGCGGTATTATTTCCGCTATAATTTACTTTAGTAAATCGTACTAAAATCGGATAAGTAGATGCCTTTTGTTCAACAACAATAATTTTCCCTAATTCATTAAACCAATAAGATTCTTTTCGTAAAATACGTACGTTATCTCCTTTACTTACCATATAGATCACTTGTTATAAAATATTAATAATTATATAATAATTATATTCTATATATTATTATTTTGTTAACAGTTTTACCAGAAAACTTTTTTTGCAGGGTAGTTGTTTTTAAATATAAAAATATGTGACTATTTATATACTAGTCTCTATATTTTATTAAAGAATAATAAATCATTTAACAACTAATTTTTTGAGGAAATTTTTATGGAAAATAATTTTTTGCGGGTTTTTTTCGTTCGATTAATACTTGTTCTGATCCCTACATCAGGCTTTGTTTTCGTCAAGTGGGATGCTTTTGTTGATTTAGCAAAAAACTTAATTAAGTACCGTGATAGTCATCCTCTTCAAATAGTATCATTTGAAAAACTTTTAGATTCATTAGATAAAAAAGAAGTTATTAAAGCAGATTTTTATGAGAATGCCGAAATTGTGGTCTTTGATCTATTTGATTCTGTAGATCAAAAATTAAAGCATGTAGGGGTGAAAATTCCAATTCGCAATTCTGCATTAATAATGAAATTAAAAGAATTTCAGGTAGATTTTACCTCTCATTCAGGTGCTGTTTTCGATTCTGTTTGGTCAATTTTAAGTGCTTTAATAATCCCTATCATAATATTGGTAATATTATTCCTTGTATTTTCTGATGGGAACAACTATGATGTTTTTGGTAACTTACGTAAAGCGCGAGCAACAATTCAATTAGATGCAGATACTGGTGTTTCTTTTGCTGATGTTGCTGGTATTGATGATGCAAAACAAGAATTTGAAGAATTTGTTTCATTTCTTAAAATGCCACAATTATTCACTGCTGTTGGTGCTAATCCACCAAAAGGGGTGATAATAGTTGGTCCACCAGGTACAGGGAAAACATTGTTAGCTAAAGCGATTGCTGGGGAAGCTGGTGTACCTTTTATTAGTATTTCAGGTTCAGAATTTATTGAAATGTTCGTTGGTATTGGGGCTTCAAGGGTACGTGATTTATTCCAAACTGCTGAACGGAATTCTCCTTGTATTTTATTTATTGATGAAATTGATGCAATTGGTCGACAAAGAGGAACTGGGGTTGGGGGAACAAATGATGAACGAGAGCAGGCTTTAAACCAAATTTTAACAGAAATGGATGGTTTTAACCCAACAAGCGGTATCATTGTTATTGCTGCAACAAATAGAGCGGATATATTGGATTCTGCTTTACTCCGTTCTGGTCGATTCGATAGACAAGTTACAGTTTCATTACCTGATATTTATGGGAGAATTGAAATCCTAAAGGTTCATAGTCGAAATAAAAATATTGATTCAAAAACCTCTCTCCGATATATAGCACAACGTACAGCAGGTTTTTCTGGAGCAGATTTGGCAAATATATTAAACGAAGCTGCGATTTTAACTGCACGCGAAAATCTAGAAACAATTTCAATAAAACAGATATCAGCTGCTATCGAAAGAATAATCACAGGTTTAGAAGGAGTTATTTTAACTGATTCACGAAGTAAAAGGTTAGTTGCTTACCATGAGGTTGGTCATGCCTTAGCTGGTACATTATTAAAAAATCATGATGATGTACAGAAAGTTACATTAATTCCTCGAGGACGTGCACAAGGATTAACATGGTTTACTCCGGAGGAACAACCTCTTATGACTAGAGGACAATTATCATCCCGATTAATAGGAACTCTTGCGGGCCGAGCAGCAGAGAAAGTTATTTTTGGAAATATGGAAATCACTAATGGTGCAAGTAATGATTTTTTTAATGTTAATTCTTTAGCTAGGCAAATGGTAACAAGATTTGGCATGTCTAGTTTAGCACCTATGGCATTAGAATTACCAAAACCAACAATTTTCTTTGGTAGACGCTTACAAACTCGACCAGATTGCTTCCTAGATATCGCTGATCAAATTGATTTACAAATTATTGAAATAATTGAAGATGGGTTTGATAAAGCTTTAACTTTATTAGAGAGAAATCGTTTACTACTGGATCAATTAGCTACCTTGTTAACTCAATTAGAAACAATAGATGGTGAAACATTCCAAAAATGTGTTAGTAATTACACTAGCTTACCACAGAAAGTAAAATTAAGCCCGGTTTCTTAATTATCTTTTAATAGATTCAGTAGATTAAAAAAGATGGGGCTTAAACTTTAAAATTTAAGCCCCATCTTTTTTAAATATCTACTCCATTTAAGTACCTAAGCTTTGCCAATCTACATCAACATTATTTATAATTAGTGAAGAATTGTAAATTTGTAAAATAATTAGTAGAAAAACTAAAAATAGTAACATTGCAATCCCCATAAGTAAAGTCGTAGCCCAACCAGGTGCTACTTTTCCATACTCTGAATTTAACGGTCTTAGAACATCTCCTAATTTTGTTTTAAAAGTCATAATTTAATTAGATTTTGTTTAAAAAGCAACAATTTTTTGTTAGCCTAATTATTTTTCTATTTTTTTTTCAAAAACAGTTTATAAAGAATATAAAAACTATGGAACCATCTACAATTTTTGTTATTTTCGTATCAAGTTTATTAGTAGGGATAACAGCATATTCTACCTATACAGCCTTTGGGCCCGGATCAAAATTTTTACGAGATCCCTTCGAAGAGCATGAAGATTAAATTTGTCTTATTATAAAAATACTACCTAGTTAGAACTAGGTAGTATTTTTATAATAAGACAAATTTATTGCTTAATTACTCGAGGTGGGTCACGGAAAAATACAGCAAAAAATAGAACCATTAATGTGCCTATTAATAAAACAGAATAAACTAATGCGGGTTCTGAGAATTGGGATAGATCTAAATTCATTTTTTTTCTCAAATATAAATATTATTATACTATACCTTGTTTACGTGTCGTTTCATCACCTAATTTTTGGAATGCACCAAATTCAACTTGCTCTGTAACTTCCGACCCAATTCCAGTGAAAACATCACGGAATAGTGTACGTGAACCATGCCATAAATGTCCTAAGAAAAATAATAAAGCTAAATTTAGATGACCAAAAGTATACCAACCACGTGGACTACTTCTGAACACACCATCTGATTCTAAACTTGTTCTATCGAATTCAAAAACTTCTCCAAGTTGTGCTTTACGAGCAAATTTTTTCACCGTTGGCGCATCTTTGAAAGATTGTCCATTTAACTTCCCACCATAAAAACTAACATTAACTCCAACTTGCTCTATACTATATTTAGATTCAGCTCTTCGGAATGGAATATCTGCGCGAATGATTCCATCTTTATCAATTAAAATAACAGGGAATGTTTCGAAGAAGGCAGGCATACGTCTTACTGTTAATTCTCGTCCCTCACGATCTCTAAAAATTGGATGGCCTAGCCAAGCTTCTGCAATCCCATCACCTTTATCCATAGGACCTGATCTAAAAAGTCCTCCTTTAGCAGGATTATTTCCAATATAGTCATAGAAAGCTAACTTATCGGGTAAATTCGACCAAGCTTCACTTTCTGATAATCCTTCATTTAAAGATGTTTCGACACGTCTTTCAATTTCTTGTTGGAAATAGCCACTATCCCATTGATAACGTGTTGGACCGAATAACTCTATTGGTGTTGTAGCCGACCCATACCACATAGTCCCTGATGTAACAAAAGCTGCAAAAAAGACAGCTGATATACTACTTGAAAGAACTGTTTCAATATTTCCCATTCTTAACGCTCGATATAAACGCTGTGGTGGACGTAATGTTAAATGAAAACCACCTGCTAAAACACCTAAACTACCCGCAGCTATATGATGTGCAGCAACACCCCCTGGATTAAAAGGGTTAAAACCTTCAGGCCCCCATGAGGGCGCTACTGGTTGTACTTGCCCTGTTAACCCATAAGCATCCGAAACCCAAATACCTGGTCCAAAAAAGCCAGTTACATGGAAAGCACCAAAACCAAAACAAAGTAAACTAGCCAAAAATAGATGAATACCAAATATTTTCGGTAAATCTAATGATGGTTCTCCTGTTCTTGGATCACGGAATAACTCTAAGTCCCAATAAACCCAATGCCACACAGCTGCTAAAAAACAAAGACCAGAAAGAATAATATGGCTATATGCTACTCCTTCATAGCACCAAAGTGATACTATGGGTTCTGATTTTTCACCAGCAATATCCCAACCTGTCCAAGAATCTGTTACACCAATTCTTGTCATAAAAGGCATTACAAACATCCCTTGGCGCCACATAGGATTTAAAATAGGGTCAGAAAAATCAAATACCGACAATTCGTACAATGCCATGGAACCTGCCCATCCGGCAACTAGTCCTGTATGCATTAAGTGAACAGCAATCAATCGACCGGGATCATTAAGAACTACAGTATGAACACGATACCAAGGTAATGCCATTTTTAAATAAGCTCCTCGCTTGAATGAACCAAATTTTGACTTTCTTACTATTAAATTCTTCTTGGCTTCGGAGAGTATAGAATTACTTTTGACAAATAATAACTTATTATAGTATATATACTATAATAAGTTATTATTTATATTAAAATAAATTTTGCTTGTAATATTTTTTATTTCTTAATATTTATTTGTTACTATGCCTGCATTTAAAATACACGTTAAAAGTAAGGAACATAAAATTGATAAAGTAATTGAGTGTGGTGATGATAAATATATTTTAGATGCAACCGAAGAAGCAGAATTAAATTTACCTTATTCTTGTCGTGCTGGAGCTTGTTCTTCTTGTGCTGGGAAATTAGAAAAGGGAAAAGTAGATCAGACAGAACAATCTTTTCTAGATGATGAGCAACTCAATGCAGGGTATATTTTAACATGCGTAGCTTACCCTTTATCTAATTGTAGCCTAATATGTCATGCAGAAGGTGACCTTTTTGATTAGCCTTAAGTAGAATACTCGTTTAAAATTGCTGTATATAACAACTATGGTGTTAGTTGTTATATACAGCAATTTTAAACGAGTATTCTACTTAAGGCTAACTTTTGCACCAGCTTCTTCTAATAATTTTTTAGCTTCTTCAGCAGCATCTTTTGTTAAACTTTCTTTCAGTAAACGTGGAGTATTTTCTACAACTTCTTTAGCTTCCTTTAAACCTAACTCAGTAACTGTTCGAACAACTTTTAAAATAGCAATTTTTTTCTCTTTGGGTACTTCATCTAAGCTTAAGCCAAACTCTGTTTTCTCTTCTGCCACAGAAGTTTCTTCACCACTTGTCGTAGCCCCATTATTCATCATCATAACACCTCCGCCTGTAGAAGCATCTACATTAAAGACTTCTTCAATTTGTGTAACCAATTCAGCAGCTTCTAACAATGTTAAGGTTTTTAATTCTTCGATAAGTGTTGTAATTTTTTCAGTCATGAGGAGTATATCTCTAAGAGTAAAATTTTTATAAAAAGATTTATTTATCTTTATCTAAATGGGATATTTTTATTGTTTAAAGGTAGAAATATCAAGAGGTATTGATGGACCCATAGTACTGCAAAGATAAAATGTTTTAAAATATCGTCCTTTTACGCCAGAGGGTCTATTCATTTCTAATGAAGTATAGATTGCCATTAGGTTTTCTAATAAATCAGAATTAGTAAAATTACTCTTACCAATAATTAAATGAACGATACCAGTTTTATCAGCTCGATATTCTAATTTACCCTTTTTAAATTCTTCTAAAGTTACTTTAATATCACTTGTAATAGTTCCGGCTTTCGGGGAAGGCATTAAACCTTTAGGACCCAAAATACGACCCACCTTAGCTAATTTTGGCATCATATCAGGAGTGGACAATAAAATGTCAAAATTTAAAATTCCTTTGCTGATTAATTCTATTAAATCTTCGGATCCAACAATATCTGTTAAAGTTTTATATTCAGGGGTTATAGATTCAAATGGCATAAGTAATGCTATTCGCTTTGTTTTACCTGTCCCTTTCGGTAAAATCAAAGTACTTCTTAATTGCTGATCACTATATTTGGGATCAATAGCTAAAGCAATATGAACTTCTATTGATTCTATAAATTTAGCGTTTGTTGTCTCTTTTAAAATAGAAATCGCTTCTTCTTTATCATATAAACGATTTTCAATTTTTTCACGATTTGCTTTCGCACGCTTATGCAATTTTTTCATTTTTCTTTAGTTATATTGATTCCCATATTTTTAGCTGTGCCTTCAATAATCTTAATTGCACTTGTAATATTTTTTGTGTTTAAATCAGGCAATTTTGTCTCTGCAATTTTTCGTAAATCAGCTTCGGTTATAGCTCCAATAGATTGTTTATTAGGTTCTGATGCACCTTTTGTCTTATTTAAGGCTTTAATTAGTAAAAATGATGCTGGAGGTGTTTTTAATACGAAGGTATATGATCGATCTTCATAAACTGAGATTTCTACTGGTATTATTAAACCAGTTTGATCTGCAGTTCTTCCATTATATTCTTTACAAAATGCTGAGATATTCACTCCATGCTGACTTAAAGCTGGCCCCACCGGAGGTGCAGGAACAGCTTTTCCTGCTGATAATGCAAGTTTTATTATAGTAGTTACTTTTTTTCCCATAAAAATAGATCTATTGATTTTAAGGATTTTAAGGATTTTAAAATTTTGGTATAAGAATAAAATTTCTAGTTTTAAGTAAATAATGAAAAAACGCGCCCTGAAGGACTTGAACCCTCGACACTAGGTTTTGGAGACCTATGTTCTACCATCTGAACTAAGGGCGCACATTAACAATTAATTATTCCTAATCTCTATAGTAACATAGAAATTAACTAAAATTAATTATAAGTTATAAGAATTTTATCAAGGTTATTAAGAGCGTAAGAAAAAGATATTCAATTAACCCTTCTTAAAAGATATTTAATAATTTAAAGGTTAAAAAATCTAAGATACTTAGAATCAAAAAGTAAATTTGTACTTCCTATAGGACCATTTCTATGCTTAGAAATAATAACTTCAATAATATTTTTATTTACTGTACCCTTATTATAGTATTCATCCCTATATAACATAATTACCATATCAGCATCTTGTTCAATTGAATTATGTATAATAAGATGTCTAATTAAAAAATTTGATGACTTTACAACTTGTAAATCATAAACTGGAAGCAAATTACTATAATTAATTTTAAGAATTTTATCCCAATTTAAAGATGAATTTGAATAGAAGTTTTCTGAAAAATTTAAAGGCATTAATAATTTGGTAGCAATAAAATTGCTACCAACTAATTGTTCCACTTTTTTCCAACCTTGATTCGTTAAAAGTTTATGCTGCGAACTAATTAATAACGACCAACCTAATAATGTTTTTATTTTATAAGTGGGCTTTTGACCTGTAAACTTAATTTGAGAAATCTTATGTTTTGATAGAAAACTTCCTGTCCATGAAAATAGAGGTAATAGCGGTGTAAAATGTATTCCTTTAATATCCCTTAAATGAATACAACCACTTTCTCTTAAATCAGATAAAACAGGACGTTTATTAATACGGGTTTCCACATTTCTACTCAATTGTGATAATACTATTATAGGGATCTTTAGATCACGTGCTAATTTTTTTAAAGAGCGAGTAATTTTAGCAAGTTCCTGGACCCGATTTTCATTTTGCTCAACACCTTCTAAAAGTTGTAAATAATCAATAATAACTAAATTAATTTTATCTACTAGAGTAAAACTAAGGGTTTTTATTTTTATCTTTATTTCTCCGATAGATAAATTCGGTGTATCATCAATAAATAGTTTTAATTTAGACAATTGAGTAACAATATTTTTTATTGTTACCCATTCAGTTCTTTTAATCCTAGATGATCTCAATCTTGTATTAGTAATTTCGGCTTCAGATGCTAATAATCGATATAATAATTGTTCGCGTGTCATCTCTAAACTAAAAAAAATGACTGCGATATTATGGTTATAAGCAATATTTTTTGCAATATTAAAAGCAAACGCTGTTTTTCCCATCGATGGTCGACCTGCAATAATAATAAGTTCTGAGTTTTGAAAACCCTGAGTTATTAGGTCTAATTCTAAAAATGTCGTTTTTAACCCTGGTTGTTCTGATAAACGTAATCCATGCTCAATTTGTTTTAAAACTGTTTTGAAACCTTGTTCGACACTAACTAAATTTTGAACGGGCTGATTTTCGGTGATAACAAAAAAACTTTGTTCAATCTTTCTAAATATTGTTTCTAAAGGCATTTCTGTTAAATAGCCTGTTTCAATTATTTGTTCTCCTAGCTCTATTAACGATCTTCTTAAATATTTTTCATAAATTAATGCTATATATTCTTCTAGGTTCGAAGATTTGTTTATCTGACTTAATAAATTTAAAAGGACTTGTGAACCTCCAATTTTGGCTAATTGACCATTGTCTTGCAACCAAGTGATTAAATTTATATAATCAATTGTTTTTCCTTCAGCATAAAGAATTAATAGACCTTTATAAATAAGTTGATGGTTCTCTAAGTAGAAAGCTTCAATAGGGAGTTTTTCACTTACAAGGGAAATAGCCTCAGGAATTGTCAATATACTTCCTAATATTAGTTTTTCAGCTAATAAATTATATGGAAGTATAATCTTTACATTTGATAAATTTTTGTTGTTCATTTATATTTAATAAATACTAACGTTTTTTTACCTAGTTAGCTATAATCTGAACAGGAATTTGAGCAATTATATTTTTACCTAGATTAATTTCAATTACATAATTCCCTAGTTTATTTATTGAGGGAAGTTGAAGTTGGTTTTTTTCTAAGGTTTTAGTAAAACCTAGCCTTTCTTCTAATAATATTAATATATCATTTCTTGTTACTTTCCCAAACAATTGTGTTGTATCTGAAACAACTTCTTTTTTTATTATTAACGTGCCTAAAGCTTCAATAGCAATTTTTAATGTAATAAATTTTTCTAATAAGTTTTCTTCTTTTAACAAAATTTCTTTTTGCTTAATCTGAAATTCATTGATAGTTTTTGTAGTAGGTATTTTTCCAATTTGATATGGGAGTAGATAATTTCTACTATAACCGGACTTAACTTTCACAATTTGCCCTGAATTTCCTAATGTTCTAACTTCTTTAACTAAAAGTATTTCTATTTTTTTTTTTTTCATGCTCTAAGTATAGGAAAAATTTAGTTTTTAAAATTAAGACGGTTTAATAGTTTTATATATAGTTAGGATTTAATCAAATCTATTGATTATAAAGAATCTAATTAATTAGAAGTAGAAAAAATGTAAATAAATATATATATATATATATATATTAAGTATACTTTATTCTCGTCACTATTAATAATAAAATTAAAAGAACCAAATTATATGATGAAACCTATAATACAATTTATCAAGGGGATTGATGAAGTTACAATACCTATTGTTAATATAACACGATCACGAGATGGGAGTACTGGTACTGCAACTTTTATTTTTGAGGATCCTAATATTTTTTATAATATTTTAGGAACAGAAAATGAAATTACAGGAATGTTTCTGATTGATGATGAAGGCACTTTAAGTACACGTGATATTACTGCAAAGTTTATCCAAGGTAAACCAAAAACAATTCAAGCAACTTATATTATAAAAAATTCAGAGTCATGGGATCGTTTCATGAGATTTATGGAGCGCTATGCTACAGAAAATAAATTAACATTTATCCGATCTTAAAACTTTATCAGTAAAGTAGATTCTAATTGATCCTAGAAATGTTATATATTTTATATGGTTATTAAGTTTTATGTATGTTTCATTGAAATGGGTAGAACAAATATTTCGGCTAAAGACTTTATCTTTAGATCTTTTTATTGAACGGTTAATATTAGCAGGGTTTGAAGTTGAAAGTATCGAACGAAAAAAAAACCTAAATACTATCGATATTATTCTAGATGTTAGTTTTACAACAAATCGGGCTGATATATCAAATATAAAAGGTTTTACTGTTGAACTTTTTTCTTTATTTAAGGGCGAGGGACTTTTTCAAGCACCGTTAAATTTAAAACCATTGTCCTTAAAGTTTAAAGGTAATAAAAAAAAGAGTTTTGAACCTTTATTTTTTACCCCCCAAAAAAATACTAATTATCAATTTTTATTGAAAAATATAAATATAGTTTTTACTCAACAAGTTGATACTGTGTTATTAAACTACTTTATTTGGGAAAAATATCTTCAAAGAAAACTTTTTAATCCCTCTTTTTGGCACCCTAACTTTAGTACACATTCACAAGATTATTTGCCGATCCTTCAAAATAAAAGTAATAGTTTCGATACAATAGACTCTCCATTATGGATAAAAAAACGTTTGTCTATAATGAACTTTAAATCTATAAATAATGTAATCGATACTCTTAACTATATACTAATTGAAACAGGTCAAGTCTTTTTTGCTTACGATATCAACTCTTTAAAAAATTTCACAAAAACTTCACGACTTGATTTTACTGTTAAATTAGCCAATGAAACGGATAAGTTTTTATTATCAAAATTTGACAATTTAAATTTAACTGATGATATTTTAACAATTGCAAATAATAATAAAATTATCTCAATACTTGGAATAATTCAAGATTATAACACTATTGTTACAAAAAAAACTTCCCAGTTTTTACTTGAAACCAGTATTTATGATTCTGAAAAAATTAAAAAAATTTCAAAAAAATTAGGCTTACGAACAGAATACTCAATAAAATTAGAAAAACAAATTGATTTAAATATATTAGAACATGCCTATTTCCGCTTGATTTATTTATTTAAAATTCAGGGAATCACTTTTGAAGAAACCATTAAAAAAAAGTCTGATTTTATTTTAGGGAGTAATTCAAAGTTACAACTAGAATATTTAAAAAATTCAAATTGTAAAATAAAAGTTTTTTATAAAAATATTAATAGGTTAGTTGGTCCAGCGAAAAAAACTTCTAAACTAAAAAGTATTGAATTTTTAAATTGTTTAAAAACTCTTAATTTTAGAATTTGCTATAGAACAGATAAAAGTTTTACAGTAGTAGTTCCATTTGATAGACAATCAGATATTGAACAAGAAGTAGATATAGTTGAAGAAATTGTTCGAGTTATTGGATTTAACTATTTCCATCCTGTTTTACCTAACAAGAATCGATTAGGGAAAATAACAAAACTGGAAAAACTTAAGCGACGATTGAGGACTTCTTTTTTAAATATAGGCTTTACTGAAACTATACATTCTATATTTTCAAAGGAAACTTTTATTTCTGAAATCTTTCTACAAAATCCCATTGTTAATGAATCTTTAAGTTTAAGAGTTAGCTTATTAAAAACTCTATTAAAAAAGATTAGTTTTAATCAAACAACAGCAAGGAAAAATTTTGAAACATTTGAATTTGGGAGAGTATACAAAAGCATAAATAAGTTAACTGTTAAAAGAGAAGAATTAGAATTGATTAGTGGTGTCTTTGGAGGAGAATTATTTCGATCCAATTGGGAACAAACTGCTTCGCCAATCAATTGGTTTGAAGCAAAAGGTCTTTTAGAAAATATTTTCAAGATATTAAATATTTCCATTAGTTGGCTCCCTATAGAATTACAAATTTCAACAATTTTTCACCCTATACGCACTGCTAATATATTTATTGATTCACAAATTATTGGAACATTCGGACAAATACACCCAAATTTTGCATTAAAAAATGGTTTAACTAAACATTTATATTTATTTGAATTTAATCTTGAAATTTTAAATAAGTTTTGGAATTGTAAGACAGCGGTTGAATACTCACCTTACTCTTCATACCCTATTTCATATGTGGATTTAACTTGTATTATAAATATAAAACTGCCTTTTGATAGAATTAAAGAAAAAATTTTAAGAGTAGGCCAACCCTTATTAAAATCAATAGAATTATTTGATTATTATCATCAACCTCCCATTAAAAAAGGTTATTGTAGTTTAAGTTTTAAATTAGGGTTTAATTCATCTAGTAGAACTTTACTTAGTTCCGAAGTAGATTTAATAATGGGAAAGGTTATTCATTGTCTAGAGAAAAATTTTGATATCGAATTTAATTAATAAATACTTGACAATTTTTAAAGAAAATATATTACTATTATACCTTTTTTTATGGTAACATCAAATTTTGAATTTAACAAATTTGCTTTACTTCTTTCTAAATACGATTATAAAGTAAAACAATATGATATATTGGCAGGTGTTGTTATTGGTTTAGAAACTACTCACGCTTTAGTTGATATAGGTTTAAAAAAGGTAGCATTCTTACCATTACAAGAAATTTATGTTAAAGTTCCTAATGAACCAAAAGAGGTCTTAGATATGAATTTTGTTGGGGAATTTTTGATTCTTTACCTTAATAAAAGAACGAACCAAACAATTGTATCACTAAAACAAATACATTCTCTATATCTTTGGGAACGTTTAAAACAAATTGATCTTAAAAATACAATCATTTACGCTAAAAGCGAGCATTCCATTGGTCGAGGTAAAATATTGGACTTTAATGGTTTAAAACTTTATGCCTTAAATTTACATATCCCGAAGTATTATCGACGTAAAAGAGAAAAAAGATTTTTTATTCCATTTAAATTTCTCGAAATTAAAGATTTTCTTCATGTTGTACAAGTGAATGCAAAATTGGCATTATTCAATAAATCAAGTATAAATTTAAAATTGAATGAAACTTATAAGGGAACTATCATTTCAATTAAAATTTTTGGTATTTTTATAAATCTTTTAGGTTTACAATGCCTTCTACATATTTCCGAAATATCCCGAAAAAAACTTTTAGATTTGACGGAATTTTATAAGCCGGGGGAACAAATACAAGTCCAAATACTTTATAAAGATATTGGACAAGGTAAAGTATTTTTAACATTAAAAGAAGTAAATTCTATCCCCCCCCGACAACTGTAATTATTTCTAGTTTATCTTTGTTTTTTAGAGAAAACACTTTCCTAGACTCTTTTTTATCCGGGAGAGGTCTATAAATTTTCCCATTGTACTCTAAAATATAAATTTGATTTTTATAACCTAAGAATTCTACAACATTTATAATATCGATATATGTTTTACTATATATTTTATATTTTTGTCCATTTATAGAAACCGTACATACTAAGGTTTTCATTATTTAAGTGATCATAAATATTATTTGTATTATACAATATGCAATTATATATTAGAAGAGATTATGATGGTGGATGTAGCCAAGTGGTTAAGGCAGTGGGTTGTGATTCCGCCATCCGCGGGTTCAAGTCCCGTCATTCACCCTACCTATCAATTTATAACCTTTAACAATTAGATTTGTTTCAAAAAAGAAGTAAGAACAAATTAAACTGCTGGTATAGCTCAATTGGTAGAGCAACTGATTTGTAATCAGTAGGTTGAAGGTTCAAGTCCTTTTACCAGCTTCTTACTAGAATCTTTTTTGTATCAATTTTTAATTTTGTTTTAACTACTATAAAAATTTTAACTTTTTATTCTATAGTAGTATTATTGTTAATACATTAACTATAGTCAAAGGGCGGTTAGCTCAGTGGTAGAGCGTCTGCCTTACAAGCAGGGGGCCACTGGTTCAAATCCAGTACTGCCCAGTATAAAATAATAATATAAAAAGCTTATATTATGGGGCTCATCGTCTAATGGATTCAAGGCAGGAACCTTCTAAGTTTCTAATGTAGGTTCAATTCCTACTGAGCTCAAAAAAGTTTTTATATTTTTAAACCTCTCATTATTTCAGTATGAGACCATTAGGTGTCTACTTTAAATTTTTTAGTTTAGTGTTCTTCCTCTATTATTAATTTATTTTTTATGTCTCATTATACAGCTATTAGAACAAAATATAAAAATTCTTTACTTTTAAAAAAGTGCATCAATAAACTGAATCATCCATATACTGAACATAAAAGAAATATTGAAATTTATACAATACCATCAAAGCAATTATCAGTTGGACTTTACCAAAAAAATTATTCTGATTATATCTCCTTTCAATTAAATAAACTCAACTATGATATGGTTTCAGATCTCCAATCATGGACACAAAAAGATAGCCTTAATGAGTTTCTAAAAAAATTAGAGGTAAATTATGGATATTCAGAAACTATATCGCAAGCTCTAGAATTAGGTTTTACAAGATCACGAAAAGTTTTAGGAAATAAGGAAAATAACAAATTTATTTTTCAACGTTATGTACAGGTTCCAATATAAGTATTAATAAAATAAATAGAAAGTTTATTCCTAATTTATCTATTTATTTTATTAATACAATATTTCCTGTAATACAGTACATATTGACTTTTTTTTTTCTAACAATAAAAATTGTACAGAACCTTAATTTTAGTTTTCCTAAAGTTTTAACAAGTATTATAATCAAATATTATTAGTTACAAAATAACAACAATATTAATATATTTTCTTAAGGACAACTACTTATGAATGATGTAAACTCAACGTTACAAAAATTAGTAAACCAACCCTATAAATATGGGTTTTCTACTGATATTGAAATTGAGGCCTTACCACCAGGGGTAAATGAAAAAATAGTTAGAACAATTTTGCAAAAGAACAATGAACCAGAGTATATGTTTTATTTTCGAATGGGTGCATTAAAAAAATGGAGACGAATGCAAAGCCCCACTTGGGCAAAATTAGATTTTGGAGATATTGATTATCAAAAAATTGTATACTATTCTGCACCAAAACAAAAAAAATCTTTAAATAGTCTAGATGAACTTGATCCTAAGATCAAAGATACTTTTGATAAATTAGGGATTTCTTTAAATGAGCAAAAACGATTAGCAAATGTGGCAATAGATGCTGTTTTTGATAGCGTATCTATTGCAACAACATTTAAGGCTGAACTTGAAAAGGTAGGGGTTATTTTTTGTTCAATATCTACTGCTATAAAAAAATACCCGCATTTAATAAAAAATTTTTTGGGTACTGTAGTCCCATCAGGTGATAATTTTTTTGCCGCCTTAAATTCCGCAGTTTTTACTGATGGATCTTTTTGTTATGTGCCAAAAAATTTAAAATGCCCACTTGAATTATCCACTTATTTTCGTATAAATAATAAAGAATCTGGGCAATTTGAACGTACTTTAATTGTCGCTGAAGAAGGTAGTTATGTTAGTTATCTAGAAGGATGTACTGCGCCTCAATATGATAATAATCAATTACATGCAGCAATTGTTGAATTAATTGCATTAAAAAATGCAGAGATTAAATATTCCACTGTGCAAAATTGGTATGCAGGAGATAAAAATGGGGTTGGTGGTATATATAATTTTGTAACAAAACGTGGCTTATGCATAGGAGAGAACTCAAAAATTTCTTGGACCCAAGTAGAAACTGGATCAGCTATTACATGGAAGTACCCCAGTTGTATATTAATAGGTAATCAATCAATTGGTGAATTTTATTCTGTGGCCCTTACAACAAATAAGCAGCAGGCTGATACAGGGACTAAAATGGTTCATGTTGGCGCAAATACTAAAAGTCAAATTATTTCAAAAGGAATTTCGGCTGCTTATTCCAGAAATAGTTATCGAGGTTTAGTTAAGATCGGGACCAAAGCCTTTAACGCTAGAAATTTTTCTCAATGTGATTCTCTTCTTTTTGGATCAACGAGTCAAGCAAATACTTTTCCTTATATTCAAGTTCAGAATTCTACAGCAAAAATAGAACATGAGGCTTCAACTTCTAAGATTGGGGAAGAACAACTTTTTTATTTATTACAACGTGGTATTAATTCAGAAGATGCTATCGCTTTGTTGCTTACTGGTTTTTGTAAAATTGTTTTTAAAGAACTGCCTATAGAATTCCTTTCTGAAGTTGAGCAACTACTACGTATAAAATTAGAAGGAAGTGTTGGATGAAAAATAATATACCTTTGTTAGAAGTTAAAAATTTACATGCTCAAGTCGATGAGGTAGAGATTCTAAAAGGAGTCAACTTATCTATTTTTAAAGGAGAAATTCATGCTATAATGGGGACAAATGGTTCCGGAAAAAGTACACTTTCTAAAATTATTGCAGGACACCCTTCTTACCAGTTAATAGAAGGAGAAATTTTATTTAAAGGAAAAGATATTTGTTTATTAGATCCAGAGTCCCGATCTCATTTAGGTCTTTTTCTTGCATTTCAATATCCTGTTGAGCTTACGGGGGTAAATAATGAAGCTTTTCTTAAAGCTGCTGTAACAGCGCAAAGACAATCCAAAGATTTACCACCCTTAAACTCATTAGAGTTCACAAGTTTACTATTAGAAAAGTTGAAATTAGTAAAGCTAGATAAAAATTTTCTTGCTCGTAATGTTAATGAGGGGTTTTCTGGTGGTGAAAAAAAAAGAAATGAAATTTTCCAATTTGCTGTATTAGATTCAGAATTAGCTATTTTAGATGAAACAGATTCAGGTTTAGATATTGATGCTTTAAAATCAATTTCTAATGCGATTAATGAATTAATGGCAAAAAAAGCAAAAAGTATAATTCTTATAACTCATTATAAGAGATTATTGGAATACATAAAACCTGATTTTATTCATGTTATGCATAACGGTAAGATTATTAAAACTGGAGATGCTAGTTTAGCAAATACGCTAGAAGAAAAAGGTTATGATTGGTTAAAACCAAACTTCAAATAGAGATATCCTTTGAAAAGCTTAATTACCGTTTATTATTAGTCATTGATTAATTATTTTTTTATTGTAATAAAAGATTTCAATTGCTATTTAATCTATTCTTTATAATAGATAGTAATCTATCTATTCATTCCTCAGTAGCTCAGTGGTAGAGCAATCGGCTGTTAACCGATTGGTCGTAGGTTCAAGTCCTACCTGGGGAGTTTTATTCTTAGGGTTTCTCTATGGAGAAAATTTTCTTCTTTTAAATTTATTTTAAGATACTATCACTATTGCTTTTAAATATTAATAAATTAATATGTTTAGCTGTTTAGGTAAGTTTTAACTATACTGTTTAGGATAATCTATCAACTTTCTTAAGAATTGTAATTCCGACTAAGTAATATACTTATGACTATTACAATTGGACAAACAGAACGAACTGGACTTTTTGATCTTGTTGATGATTGGCTTAAACGAGATCGCTTTGTTTTTGTTGGTTGGTCAGGCTTACTTTTATTCCCTTGTGCTTATTTATCGCTAGGTGGTTGGTTTACAGGAACAACATTTGTTACTTCATGGTATACACATGGCTTAGCTTCTTCTTATTTAGAAGGTTGTAATTTCTTAACAGCTGCAGTATCGACACCTTCAAATAGTATGGGACATTCTCTTTTACTTTTATGGGGGCCAGAAGCCCAAGGTGATTTTACCCGCTGGTGTCAAATCGGTGGTTTATGGGCATTTATTGCTTTACATGGTTCTTTTGGGTTAATTGGATTTTGCTTAAGACAATTCGAAATTGCTCGATTAGTAGGTATACGTCCGTATAACGCTATTGCTTTCTCAGGTCCTATTTCAGTTTTTGTCTCAGTATTTTTATTATATCCATTAGGACAAGCTAGTTGGTTCTTTGCCCCAAGCTTTGGGGTAGCTGCTATTTTTAGATTTTTATTATTTTTACAAGGGTTCCATAATTGGACCTTAAATCCATTCCATATGATGGGGGTAGCAGGTATTTTAGGAGGAGCATTACTCTGTGCAATTCATGGTGCTACTGTTGAAAATACATTGTTTGAAGATGGTGATGCTGCAAATACTTTCCGTGCTTTTACACCAACACAATCGGAAGAAACTTATTCAATGGTAACAGCAAACCGTTTTTGGTCACAAATTTTCGGTGTTGCTTTTTCAAATAAACGTTGGTTACACTTTTTTATGCTTTTTGTACCAGTGACAGGATTATGGACAAGTGCAATCGGAATTGTTGGGTTAGCTTTAAATCTTAGAGCTTATGATTTTATATCACAAGAACTTCGTGCTGCAGAAGACCCAGAATTTGAGACTTTCTATACAAAGAATATATTATTAAACGAAGGTATACGTGCATGGATGGCTGCACAAGATCAGCCACATGAAAACTTTGTATTCCCTGAGGAGGTTCTGCCACGTGGAAACGCCCTTTAATGTTGTAGCAGGTCGTGATATCGAATCAACAGGTTTTGCTTGGTGGTCAGGTAATGCACGTTTAATTAATGTCTCTGGTAAATTATTAGGAGCTCATGTAGCTCATGCTGGTATCATGGTTTTTTGGACTGGTGCTATGACATTATTTGAGGTATCACATTTTATTCCTGAAAAACCTATTTATGAACAAGGTTTTATTCTAATTCCTCATTTAGCGACTTTAGGTTGGGGAGTAGGTCCGGGGGGGGAAATTGTTGATACTTATCCTTATTTTGTTGTTGGAGCTGTTCATTTAGTTTCTTCTGCGGTTTTAGGTTTTGGAGGTATCTACCATTCATTAATCGGGCCTGATACTTTAGAAGAATCTTTTCCATTTTTTGGATATGATTGGCGTGATAAAAATAAAATGACATCTATTTTAGGAATTCATTTAATATTTTTAGGTTTAGGTTCGTTATTATTTGTAGCTCGTGCTATGTCTGGAAATTTATTAAGTTTTGGATTATATGATACTTGGGCTCCAGGTGGTGGCGATGTACGTTACGTAGATAATCCTACAATAAATCCATTTATTATTTTTGGATACGCTCTTAAATCTCCTTTCGGTGGAGATGGTTGGATTGTTTCTATTGATAATTTAGAAGATCTTGTAGGCGGTCACATTTGGGTAGGTGCTCTTTGTGTTATCGGTGGAATTTTCCATATTGTAACGAAACCTTTTTCTTGGGCTCGTAGAGCTTTTGTTTGGTCTGGCGAAGCTTATTTATCATACAGTTTAGCAGCTTTATCTCTAATGGGTTTAACAGCTTCTATTTTTGTGTGGTATAATAATACTGCTTACCCCAGTGAATTTTTTGGCCCAACAGGTCCAGAAGCTTCTCAAGCACAAGCTTTTACTTTCCTTGTTCGAGACCAACGATTAGGAGCTAATGTAGCGTCGGCCCAAGGTCCAACAGGGTTAGGAAAGTATTTAATGCGTTCGCCAAGTGGAGAAATCATTTTTGGAGGAGAAACAATGCGTTTCTGGGATTTACGTGCACCTTGGGTTGAACCCTTACGTGGTCCTAATGGTTTAGATATTAATAAAATTAAAAATGACATTCAGCCTTGGCAAGAACGTCGAGCTGCTGAATACATGACTCATGCTCCATTAGGTTCTCTAAACTCTGTGAGTGGGGTTGCAACTGAAATTAACTCAGTTAATTATGTGTCCCCACGATCTTGGTTAACTACTTCACATTTCTTCTTAGGATTCTTTTTATTAGTTGGACATTGGTGGCATTCAGGTCGTTCGAGAGCTGCTGCTGCTGGTTTTGAAAAAGGTATAAATCGACAAACTGAAGCCGTACTTTCAATGCGTCCGATTGATTAAATTATAATTATCAATAGTTCTTTTAGATTCAACTAAAAACATTTTTAGTTGAATCTAAAAGAACTATTGATAATTATAATTTAATCAAGTAAAAAAGGGTAAACACGCTTAGCAATAAGATTAATTTCCTCTTGAGATTCTTTATAAACTTTTGAGGTAATAATTCCTTCAATTAATAAATAATCTTTGATTTTATAAAAATTTATAAAATCTTCTCTAAACCCACCCCAAAGTATTAAATATATTTCATTTTTAACATTTTTTTTTCTTGGTTTAGCAAATTTAACTAAAATTTTTAATACTAGGTTTTCGCCATAGCTTAAATTTATTGGTTTTTCCATTACTTTTACTAAAAAAATCCCGTGATTCATATTTTTCTTATTAATAATTTAAATAATAGAAGTTTTAGTGTTTCGGAGTTTTCCTTCATTCAAATTATCAACAACATCTAGCATATTTAACATAATTTCAAAATATTCTCGAAAATAAAAATCTAATTCTAACAATTCTTTCGGGTTAATCTCTAATACTTTATATGTATACTCTAAAGCAGGTATAAAATTTTTATGGTTAGTTAAAACTTCAATAAAAGCTAAACGTTCACTGATATTTAAACTCCACTGAAAAAGTCCTGTAATTCCTCTTAAGATTTTTAAAAATAATGCTGAAACAGTCTGAATATTCGCTTCTTGACCAGAAAGTTTCTCACAAAGAGAGATAATCTCAGTTGAATTCCAGGGTTGTGAACTACCTGTGCAAAATATCTTATTTCTTGTCTTTTTAATTGATAAACTTTTTATACAGAAAAAAGCTGCATCTTGAGTATCGATGTAAGATATTCTATTTAAATCCGAGGTTATTCTGATTGGTTTCTGGTCTAATATGGGAACAGCATATTCATTTATCAATGTTTGAAAAAAGCCAGCATATTTAAAAATAGTAAAAGGCATCGTGGAATTTTTCAGAAGTTTTTCGATTCCATATTTCATTTTCATTAAACTTATATAAGGATAATGTTCACAATTTAAAATGGATAGAAAAATAAAACGTTGAACTTTAATATACTTAGATAATTCTAACATTATTAACTTTCCATACCAATCTATATTGATTAATTCAATAGAATCTGTCGAATTACGAGTAGAAGCATCAATCACAGCAGTGACACCTTGAAATGATAATGGTAAAGTTTCTGGTATTGTTAAATCCCCATATACTAATTCGGCACCCCATTCTTTTAAAAAATTTGCTGAAGTTTTATTACGGACAATACAACGCACTTCAAAACCATTCTCTAAAGCTTTTCTTACAATTTGACGACCTAACATACCGGTTCCTCCAAGAATAAGCAATGTCATGATTTTATCCTTTAATTCTTTAGGTTTTTAGTTAAAAAAAAACAGTTTTTAAAATTTTTGTCTAATTTGATAAGTAATAGTTAGTCTCTAAGAAATAATCTATCTTTTACTGTACAAGTTTATAATTATTGTATATCATATTTTAAGGTAGTCAAGTATTTTTTGGTAAAAAATTAATAGTATAATATTTATATTATAAATTAGCCTTATCCTATTAAAAATAATGATTTTTTTGCATAACTTATTACGATATCCAAGATTTTTCTTTTCCTCAATGCTTGGTCTTCTTTTAATAGTATTAAACCCAATATTAAAAATTGGGACGAAGAATAAAAAAAATAAACTGGTTCTCGTCTTTTTAGTCATATTTTTACTTTTTATTTTAATAGCTCTAACTTGGGTCTTAAAGGAAATGCTCTTCTTAAATTAGATTCCATTTTAGGGACAATATTCTATTATCTAACTTAAAAACGCACTGAATTATGCAAATCCAAGAATCACATGAATTAATGCTCCATAAAGAAAATAAGTCACTCGTCCCAGTAAAAAATAGTAGACCTTATGTTCGGTATAAAAGACTTTCAAAAAGTGATTATTGGATTCTACAAACAAATTTAACAGAACGACCAGAGCGGAAAAATAATGAAATGGATGAAATATTCCTTTATCAAAACACAGGAGCTTTTGCCCTTTTTGATACATTTGTTCGAAATGGCATTTATTCGATTTTTGGCTATCCTGGAGGGGCAATTTTGCCACTTTATGATGAATTATTTTTTTGGGAAAAAAACAATTTGATTAAGCATTATTTAGTAAGACATGAACAAGCAGCAACACATGCTGCGGATGGTTTTAGTCGTGCTAGTGGAAATGTTGGAGTTTGTTTTGCAACCTCGGGGCCAGGAGCTACAAATTTAGTAACTGGAATTGCTACAGCTTTTCTTGATTCTATTCCAATGGTTATTATTACAGGTCAAGTAGGTACTCAATTTCTTGGAACAGACGCTTTTCAAGAAATCGATATTTATGGTATAACTTTATCCATTGTTAAACATTCCTATGTTGTGTTTGAACCAAGATTATTACCTCAAATTTTAACTGAAGCAATTTATATTGCACAAAATGGAAGACCTGGTCCAGTTATTATCGATATACCTAAAGATGTTGGTTTTGAAAAAATTCGGAAATATCGACCATATTGCCAACGAACTGTAGATAAAGTGATTGGGTGGCATTATTCATCACCTTTCCAAACGTTAAAAATAAGGAAAGCTTTAAATCTACTTGAAGATTGTTCTTCACCTTTATTTTATGTTGGCGGTGGTGTCATTAGTTCTAATGCAACGTCAGAACTTTTACTATTAGCTGAACGTTTTCGTATCCCTATAGCAACAACTTTAATGGGAAAAGGTGCTATTGATGAAAATCACTATCTCTCGTTGGGGATGTTAGGTATGCATGGCACTGCTTATGCAAATTTTGCTATTGGTAATTGTGATTTTTTATTTGCTATTGGGGCAAGGTTTGATGATCGAGTAACAGGTAAACTCGATGAGTTTGCCTGTAATGCTCATATTGTACATATTGATATTGATGAAGCAGAAATCAACAAGAATAAAGGTGTTACAATTGGAATTCATGGTGATGTTAAGCAAATTTTAACAGAAATATTGATTTTGAGTGCCCAAGAAGATTTTTTAGAATTAAGAAAAAAATTTCTAAAGTATTTTGAATCTTGGCATAAACAACTTACAATATGGAAACTTTCATTTCCATTAATTATTAATCGATCTCAAAATAAGTTATTTCCACAACAAGCTATCAAAATAGCAACAAAACGAAAATCAAAAGCAATAATTACAACTGATGTAGGGCAACATCAAATGTGGGCAGCACAACATGTTCGATGTAGTCCTCGACATTGGCTATCAAGTTCTGGGCTCGGAACAATGGGCTTTGGGGTTCCTGCAGCTATTGGAGCTGCAATAGCATTTCCCGAAAAAGATATTATTTGTATAAGTGGGGATTCTAGTTTTCAAATGAATTTACAGGAATTAGGAACAATATCACAATATAATTTACCAATTAAAATTCTTATTTTGAATAACCGCTGGCAAGGTATGGTTCGTCAATGGCAAGAAAGTTTCTATAATAAGCGATATTCTCATTCTAATATGGCTAATGGAGCTCCAAATTTGAAACGATTAGCCGATGCTTATAATATTTTAAGTTTTTCTACAAATAGTTTACTTGAACTAGGATGGATGATAAAAGATACTTTTATGTATGAAGGGCCAGTTTTAGTTGAATGTAATGTTATTGAAGATGAGAATTGTTATCCCATGGTAGAACCTTCAAAAGGGAATACGGAAATGATGCTCAGCCCAAATTTAGTAACAACTTCAGATGGTTCTATTATACATAAGATAAATAAAGATGAAGAATTATCTATAAACCAAGCAAGATATAATAATAAAGAAGCAGTAGCTTAAATCTAATGGTTAAATAAGTCGTGAATAATATTCAATAACTAGCATATCATTGATTGTAAAAATTAAGTTATGTTCTTCTATTAAACTATTGACTTGTCCTAAAAGAGTATTAGAATCAAATTCTAAATGATCATTTATAGAATTATTTGTAGATTTTATATTTTGTTTTTGAGCTAAGTTTGATTTTAACATGTCTAAAATTTCTGGACGATTGTTAAAACTTATAGAATCACCAGGTTCACATTGAAAACTAGGAATATTTACTTGCTTTTTGTTAATATAAACATGACCATGGTTAACTAGCTGTCGAGCAGCTGGGATTGTTGGTGCTAAATTAAGTCTGAAAATGATATTATCTAATCGCATTTCTAAAAGTTGCATTAATACAAAACCAGTTAGCCCTTTTCTTCTTTTAGCTTCTTTAACATAGCGAATAAGTTGAGATTCATTAACTCCGTAGTAATAACGTAATTTTTGTTTTTCGTTTAATCGAATTTTATAAGCTGAAGCTTTATCTTTCTTTTGTTCTCCTAAATCATTTTCCTTTTGATTTTGTTGCTCGCGTTTAGTTTTTTGCGTTAGCCCAGCCAAATTACCGAATTTATTTACAATTTTTTTCTTTGGTCCTCGATAACGTACCATAAAACTCCTTATTTTAAATTTTTTTATTTATTTTTACTTCAATTTTTTAATTTTATCTAGAGTGAAATCTAATAAATTATAATTATTACGTATAATAGTATTTATTGGTACTATTCGTATAAGGGCTTGTAGCTCAGTGGACTAGAGCACGTGGCTACGAACCACGGTGTCGGGGGTTCGAATCCCTCCTAGCTCATTTCTTTTTTCACAATCTATGATGTGGGGTATAGCCAAGTGGTAAGGCAGCGGACTTTGACTCCGCTATTCGTAGGTTCGAGTCCTCCTACCCCAGTATTTTATATATATTTCAAATTCAGAGAACGAATAAAAAAACAAACTCTTTTTATAATTATCGTTTATTCTTAGCTTAAAAGCTTTACCTATTTATACAAAAGTATCTGCAAAAACCCCCTTCTATTTTTTACTCGTTGAAGCATTAAAATGAAATATTATATCCCAGAATTAATTCCTGATAATTCGAAATTGTACTCTTCACTATCTTTTAATAATTTTATTATTTCATCATTTCTAGTTACATTTTTTAACCAATATTTAATAATTTTATTATAACCATTCAATAGTTCAACACGTTCTTCATCAGTAACCCAAGGTTTATTATAGAGCTCATTTTTTAAAAGTTTCCAACCATTTTCACTAGGCCAAAAAAAATATGTTGTCACAGGAGATGTTATGTTTTCTCTTAACCTTTTTTCAACCGCTAGGCCAATCGAATTTTTACCCCAAATAGCTTTAAATAAATAAGTTTTCTTTGGTGGTTGCATCTATTTTTATTATAGTCTTATTTAAAATAGTGAGGATTTTCGAAATAAATTTTTAACAACTTCAGTTGGTTGTGCACCATCTTCTAGTCTAATAATTGTTCGTACCAAATTAATTTTAATTATTTTAGTTAAAGGGTTATAAGATCCTAATTCTTCAATAACTTTTCCGTCTCGCTTTGTTCTATTGTTAATAACAACAATTCTATAAAAAGGGTGTTTTTTTCTCCCTCCACGTTTAAAGCGTATTTTTAACATAATTAATAATTTTTCTTCGTTTTCTTTGTAAATATTTTTTTAATATCTTAAAATATGTTATATATATATCTATAATAGTTTTGTTTAAGCTTAAACAAAACTGATTGCATCTAATGTTCTAATAATCCACTCTAAACAAACAAAAGCACACATAGTAGTCATATCAATCCCCAGTATAGTTGGTACCAATCCCGTGAATTGTTCAAGGTAAAAATCTGTAGCATGAATCAGCATATATAAAGGAAAGATATATGGATTTATACTTGGAAACCATTGTAAAGTTACTCGTATTGTTAAGATCCAATAATAAAGTCGTGCACCAAACCTTAACAACTCTATCATCCCATTTAAAATAGATTTGATACCAGTAGGATCAATCAACTCATTTGCCCTTGTAAGTTCACTTATGTCAGTAATATTTAACTGATCAATTAACATTTGGGTTTCATTCATTAGAAAGTATATTAAGGATATTTAAAGAATAATAACTGCTCCCATTGTTTTAGTTCTATTAGTTAATAATTTAATTAGAAATCCTTTTAATTTAATGCTTTTCTATAGTTTATTGTATGAAATATATCATTCCGAATTATACTTTCAATTTTTTAATGGAATTTTAATTTTTTATTTTATCCTAAAGTTAATGGAAAGTGATGAAAAATCTATAAATATTTATGAGCCACCGAAATGGGGATTTCACTTAATAAGTGAAGTAGTTAATGGACGACTAGCAATGATAGCTTTATTCACGATACTAACGATTGAAATTATAACAAAACAATCAATTTTTAAGATTCTTGATTTGCGTAATTAA